AAGAGTACTTGATTCTGATATAAATCATAGGATTACCTAAGATTAAAACTTGTTCTAATAAAATAAGAACCCATTCTTTTAGTTAGTTTGTTCCAAATCATTAACGAGTTCATTATGGAATTTATTTCTTTTTCCCATCTCGATAAAAAACCCCCTTTTTATAGGGAAGGCTATAAGATCCGACATTTTCTATAAAATTCTTTTTTATTTATCCAAAGGGGTAAAAAAAATCCCTAAGATCTCTTTTATCAAACCATGTATCCTTTAACAGATTAATTGCTTTAATTACTGGTCTCATTCGAATTTAAAAATGGAATCTAGAAGTATTCTTTACTCGAGTTTGACCAGTTAATAGAAAAAAGATTATTAAAGTTTTCATTAGGCAACAGGTTTTAAATCCTTCGGTATTTTTTATTCCGTATAAATGAAATATAGAACGAAGAAAATAGACAGAGATTAAAATGAAAGGTCTTTTTTGGATTCTTTCTTTTATGAAGTTCAATTAATTCGATTTCTCTGGCAGAACATCGGATTCCATAGATATAGATGTGAATCATAAACAATAAAAAATAAAGGTACCAATCAATAAAAATGAGTCTTTCTTACGAATATTGTATGGATATAGAAAAACCCTTTTTGTTGAAAAAATAACATATATTTTTTTTTTTTTTTTCTATCTCTAGTAATATTTTCTACTATATTTCACATATCTCTATTTTTTTATGAATAGAATATTATCTAGAGAATAAAATAAATAGATAATGAATAGTAAAGAACAATTCGTTTTGACCAATAGATGTCTTTCACATCCAACTATAACAACGAGTAACCCCTTCATTTTTAAATGGCAGTTCCAAAAAAACGTACTTCTAGATCAAAAAAGCGTATTCGTAAAAATATTTGGAAAAGGAAGGGATATGGGGCAGCCTTAAAGGCGCTGTCATTAGGTAAATCTCTTTCTACCGAAAATTCAAAAGGTTTTTTTGTGCGACAAACACAAAAGTCATAAAAAAAGATTGGAATAATCTGAATCAAAAAATTGGCTCATTTCGTCGTTAATATGAAATTAAAAATTTCCACTACCTGTTGTTTGGGGCTAATCAATCTGAAATGGAACTCGCTTCGCTATTTAGGATATGTAGAATAAGAATTCTTTGATTTACTAAAATTAGAATTTCTAATAAAAAAAAAACCTTTTGAAATAAAGAATAAAGACAAGATCCAAGGTTTGAACCTTTTTTTAGTCTTTTTTATCCCCCTTTTTTTTTTGGGGGGGGTCCTATTTTCCCCATCAATCTATTTGTCACAATTACAATAATCAAAGTTTTTTTCTCTCTATCTATAATAAGGTCAAAATAAGGTCAAATTTAAGATCTTTAGTTAAAATTAATGAATCGTTGAAACTAATAGATTCCATTTATTTTGAAAACTTTTTGTTTTTGTGTAACTTTATGACTTCTTATTTCTATGAATTAATATATAAATCTCCCATATATCTCCCCCTTTTAACCCAATCGACGAAAGCCTGGAATATTTTGTCCGAATAATATGTCAGTTTTGAATAATAAAAAAAAATAGGGTCTATTTTGTGTTCATTGATAAAAAAAGAAAACTTTTTGAGTTCTATCACTAACTAGAACTAGAGGTACGAACTTTTTAGTTACAAGAGTTAGATTCCAGGAGAGGCACCAAAGCCCTAAGGTAAAAAAAAAAAATGACACCCTAAAATAATGAACCTTCAAATTCCTATTTGAACGAAATTTTATTCATCTATTTTAATCTTTACTAAAAATTTTTCGTTGAGTTGACTCCTTCAATCTCGACGATTGACTATGAATAGGCTATTATGATATGAGTTCGAGCAAGCCGCTATGGTGAAATCGGTAGACACGCTGCTCTTAGGAAGCAGTGCTAGAGCATCTCGGTTCGAGTCCGAGTGGCGGCAGGCCATCTTCTAAAATAGATACAATAGATTCTATAATGAGAATAAGATTCTATAATGAATTCAACTCCTGATTTCTATTTCAGGACTCCTCTTTTTAACATTTTTATGATATTTTCAACTTTAGAGCATATATTAACTCATATTTCCTTTTCAATCGTTTCAATTGTAATTACAATTCATTTGATAACCTTATTTGTCGACGAAATCATAAAACTATATGATTCGTCAGAAAAGGGAATGATAGCTACTTTTTTATGTATAACAGGATTATTAGTCACTCGTTGGATTAATTCGAGGCATTTCCCGCTAAGTGATTTATATGAATCATTCGTTTTTCTTTCATGGAATTTCTCAGTTATTTATATAGTTCCGTATTTCAAAAAAAAGAAAAACCATTTAAGCACAATAACTGCGTCAAGTGTTATTTTTACCCAAGGCTTTGCTACTTCGGGTCTTTTAACTGAACTACATCAATCCGCAATAGTAGTACCCGCACTCCAATCCGAGTGGTTAATAATGCACGTAAGTATGATGATATTGGGCTATGCAGCTCTT